GTTCAACGTTAGCCAGATTAGTCAACATTTATATGTTTCGATGCAACAACAAGATGTTATTTGTAACAAGTAGTTTTGTTGGTTGGTTAATTGGTCACATTTTATTCATGAAATGGGTTGGCTTGGTATTATTCTGGATACGGCAAAATCATTCGATTCGATCTAATAATAAGTACCTTGTGTCAGAATTGAGAAATTCTATGGCTCGAATCTTTAGTATTCTCTTATTTATCACCTGTGTCTACTATTTAGGCAGAATGCCGTCGCCTATTGTCACTAAGAAACTGAAAGAAACGGAAGAAAGGGGAGAAAGAAAAGAAGAAAACGATGTAGAAACAACTTACGAAGAAGACAAAGATAGCCCAGACTACGAGGATTTTTATCTTGATACTCATCAAGATAATTTGGAATTGGTAAAACTTAACTTAAAAAAAGAAGAGAAAAATGAAAAAAATTCTTTTTGGTTTGAAAAACCTATTCCTATTGTAACTTTTCTTTTCGATTATAAACGATGGAATCGACCATATAGATATATAAAAAATGATCGATTTGAAAATGCTATACGGAATGAAATGTCACAATATTTTTTTTATATATGCCCAAGTGATGGAAAACAAATAATATCTTTTACATATCCACCAAGTTTATCGACTTTTTCAGAAATGATAGAACGAAAAATTTCTTTGTACACGACAGAAAAACTATCCCACGAGGACTTGTATAATTATTGGGTTCATACCAATGAACAAAAAAAATACAACTTGAACAATGAATTGATAAGTCGAATAAAAATTCTAGAAAAAGAGAAAGGATCTCTTGCTTTAGATATGCTAGAAAAAAGGACCAGATTATGCGATGATGAGAATGAACAAGAATACTTGCCAAAAAGGTATGATCCTTTTTTGAATGGACCTTATCGAGGAACAATAAAAAAATTGGATTCACGTGCAATCATGAACGATTTAATAACTTCCACAGCAGATTCCGTAAAAATGTTTTGGATAAATAAGATTCATGGTCTCTTTCATAATGATTCTCGAGAATTAGAACATCAAAAGAATACGTTTGGCTTTAGCGGGAAATTTTTATTGAATTCGATTGGGAATTCCTTAACCTCAATCGATGAATTATCTTTTGAACACGCACGACGAATTGATTCAGAAAGTCAAGCAAAATCTTTTAAATTTATATTCGATGTAATTTCAACTGATCCAAATGATCTAACAACAATTAGAAGGAAATCTATTGGAATGGAAGAAATCAGTAAAAGGGTTTCTCGTTGGTCATACAAATTGACAGATGATTTAGAAGAAGAGGAAGAAGAAAATGAAGAAGAATCGACGGAAGATCCCGAAATTCGTTCAAGAAAAGGCAAACGCGTGGTAATTTATACTGATAACGATCAGAGTACTAATTCCAGTACTAGTAATAATAATACTAGTAATAATAGCACTAATGATGAAGAAGAGGAAGTGGCTTTGATACGTTACTCACAACAATCGGATTTTCGACGGGGTATAATCAAAGGATCCATGCGTGCTCAAAGACGTAAAACAGTTATTTGGGAAATGTTTCAAGCAAATGTGCATTCTCCACTTTTTTTTGATCGCATAGACAAAACATTTTTTTTTTCGTTTTTTGATATCTCTAAAATGATTAATCACATTTTTAGGAATTGGGTAGGGGAAAACCCAGAATTGCAAATTTCTTATTTTGAGGAGGAAGAGACAAAAGAAAAGGAGAAAACAAACGAAGAGAAAGAAGAAGAAAATGAACGAATAGCAATATCAGAAGCTTGGGATACCTTTATATTTACTCAAGCAATAAGAGGTTTCATGTTAGTAACCCAATCTTTTCTTAGAAAATACGTTATATTACCCTTATTGATAATAGCTAAAAATATTGGTCGTATGTTATTATTGCAATTCCCCGAATGGTACGAGGATTTGAAGGAATGGAATAAAGAAATGCATGTTAAATGTACCTATAATGGCGTTCAATTATCAGAAACAGAATTTCCCCAAAATTGGTTAACAGACGGTATTCAGATAAAGATTCTATTTCCTTTCTGTCTGAAACCTTGGCGAAGATCTAAAGTACGATCTCATCATAGAGATAGAGATCAGAAAATAAGCAAAAAGGAGAAAAAAGACAATTTTTGTTTTTTAACAGTCTGGGGAAGGGAAGCAGAACTACCTTTTGGGTCTCCCCGAAAACAACCTTCTTTTTTTGAACCCATTTTTAACGAACTCGAAAAAAAAACGAGAAAAGCGAAAAGGCAATTTTTTCAAGTTATAAGGGTTTTCAAAGAAAGAAGAAAAGGTTTTATAAAAGTTTCAAAAGAAAAAACAAGAATAGTTCTAGTTATAAACCTAATAATGAAAGAACTTGAAAAAGTAAACCCCATTTTCTTATTGAAATTGAGAAAGGTAAAAGTATATGAATCGAATGAAAACGAAAAAGATTCCAATATAAATAATAAGATTATCCGAGAATCGACCATTAGAATTCGATCCGCGAATTGTGTAAATGAAAATTATTCACTCATAGAAACAAAAATGAAAGATCTTGCTAATAAGACAATCACAATTAGGACTCAAATAGAAGGAATCACAAAAGGCAAGAAAAAAATAGTTCGAGCTTGTGATGATAAAAGATCGGAATCGAAGAAGGATATTTGGCAAATATTCAAAAGAAAAAATATACGAGTAATACGTAAATCATATTATTTTATGAAATCCTTCGTTGAAAAAATATACATAGATATATTACTATGTATCATTAAGATTCCAAGGATCAATGCACAACTTTTCTTTGAATCAACAAAAAAAATGATCAACAAATCCATTTCCAACGCTGAAACAAATCAAGAAGGAATTGAGAAAACAAATCAAAATACAATGAACTTTATTTCGACTATAAAAAATCCGTTTTCGAATTTTTCTAATACTAATATTAGTAATCAAAATGTTAGGAATAATAATTGTGACTTATCTTCTTTGTCTCAAGCCTATGTATTTTACAAATTATCACAAAATCAATTACTTAACAAGTATCATTTGAAATCTGTACTTCAATATCACCACACCTATCCTTTTCTTAGGGATATAATCAAGAATTATTGTACGACACGAGGAATATTTGATTCCAAACCAAGGCAAAAAAAAATGCATAAGTCTGGAATGAATAAATGGAAAAATTGGTTAAGGGGTCATTATCAATACAATTTATCTCAGACCAAGTGGGATCACTTAGTACCGAAAAAATGGCGAAATAGAGTCAATCAATGTCGTACGATTCAAAAGAAAGACTCAATGAAATTAGATTTATATAAAAAAGAAAAAGACCAATTAATTCATTACACGAAACAAAATTACTATGCAGTGGACTCATCGATAAGTCAAAAAGAAAAATGGAAAAAACATTACGGATATGATCTTTTGTCATATAAATATATAAATTATGGGAATAGTAAGGACTCGTATATTTCTGGATCAACATTACAAATAGAGGACAAAAAAATTCCATATAATTTCAATACAAATACACTTAAATCCGAATCATTTTATAGATTGATAAGTATATCTATTAGTGATTATCTAGAAAAAAGATCTTTTATTGATATGGACAAAAATATGGATAGAAAATTTTTTGATTGTAGAATTCTCCATTTTTGTCTTAGAAATAATATCGATATTGAGACCTGGGCCAATACGCATACCGGCGCCAAGATTCATAAAAATGCTAAAACGGAAACTCAAAATTCTCAAAAATTTGAAAAAAAGGATCCTTTTTCTTTTACGATTCATCACAAAATCAACCTACCCAATCAAAAAAATATTTTTTTAGATTGGATAGGAATGAATCAAGAAAGGTTATATCATACCATATCAAATTTAGAACCTTGGTTTTTCCCAGAATTTGTACTACTTTTTGATGTGTATAAGATTAACCCGTGGATCATACCAATCAAATTACTTATTTTTAATTTGCATTTCTATGAAAAAAATATTAGTCAAAATGAAAAGATCGACGTAAATAAAAAAAAAAATCTTTCTATATTAGCTAATCAAAAAGAATATCTTGAATTAGAAAATTCCAACCCCCCCAAAAACAAACAACAAGGTCAAGGAGATTTTGTATCAGATCTACGAAAACAAAACAAAAATGAAAATCTTGAAGAAGATTACACGGGAGCAGACATTAAAATGAAAAAAGGTAGAAAGAAAAAACAATTCAAGAGCAAGAAAGAAGCAGAACTGGATTTCTTCCTGAAAAAACATTTTCTTTTTCAATTAAGATGGGATGATTCCTTGAATCAAAGAATGCTCAATAATATCAAGGTATATTGTCTCCTACTTAGACTGATAGATCCAAGAGAAATTGCTATATCCTCAATTCAAAGAGGAGAGATGCATCTGGATGTAATGTTGATTCAGAAAGACCTAACTCTTACAGAATTGATAAAAAGAGGAATATTTATTATCGAACCAATTCGTTTATCTATGAAAAAGGATGGAAAATCTATTATATATCAAACCATAGGTATTTCATTGGTTGATAAGAATAAGCGCCAAACTAATGGAAAATGCATAATAAAAAGTGGATATGTTGAAAAAAAGAATTTTGATGGATCCATTGCACAACACAGCAATATGCTTGTGAATAGAAACAGAAATCATTTTTATTTCCTTGTTCCCGAAAATATTCTATCTCCCAGACGTCGTAGAGAATTTAGAATTTTAATTTGTTTCAATTCCCGGAATTGGAATGTTGTGAATCGAAATCCACTATTTTGCAATCAAAACAACATAAAAAACTGGGGACAATTTTTAAACGGGGAAAAGCATCTTAATACAGATGCAAATAAATTCATTAAATTCAAATCGTTTCTTTGGCCCAATTATCGATTAGAAGATTTAGCTTGTATGAATCGTTATTGGTTTGATACCAATAACGGTAGTCATTTCAGTATGTCAAGAATACATATGTATCCACGATTCAGAATTAGTTTATAGTATATTTCCTATATATCTATCGCATGCCATATTCGGTGGATAAAAACCGAAAGATATACACATACACCATGTTACATTCTGATAAATGTATCATCCCTTTCTATCCAAATCAAATTTGTAATTTGATTTGGATAAAATTAATATAAATTTGAAGTAGTGTATATGAAGAAATCCCATTTTTTTTGTACTAGATTCAAATAACTGGAACTAACTGGTATAATAATAATTATTATTTTTCCTGATCGGTAAAATACACGGAAAAGAAAAAAATAGAAAAATGGGTTTTTTATGGTCAAAAATGCATTCATCTTAGCTATTCGACAAGAAAAAGAAAAAAACTGCGGATCTGTTGAATTTCAAGTATTCAGTTTTACGGATAAGATACGGAGACTCACTTCACATTTGGAATTACATAAAAGAGATTTTTTATCACAAAGGGGCCTACGGAAAATTCTGGGAAAACGTCAACGGCTACTGGATTATTTGTCAAAGAAAAATAGAGTACGTTATAAGAAATTAATTGGTCAATTAGGTATTCGGGAGTCAAAAACTCGTTAATTTGAAGGTTGGTTTGCATTTTTTTCTTTAGTTATTAGTAGTTATTAAATTTTTCATTTTGATGAACTTCGTTTGATAAATTCATGGAATAATGAATTAAGGAAGAAAAGATATGACTGTACCAGCTACAAGAAAAGATCTCATGATAGTTAATATGGGTCCTCATCACCCATCAATGCATGGTGTTCTTCGACTGATCGTTACTCTTGATGGTGAAGATGTTATTGACTGTGAACCCGTATTGGGTTATTTACACAGAGGGATGGAAAAAATAGCAGAAAATCGAACAATTATACAATATTTGCCTTATGTAACACGGTGGGATTATTTAGCCACTATGTTCACAGAAGCAATAACAGTAAATGCACCAGAACGATTGGAAAGTGTTCAAGTACCTAAAAGAGCCAGTTACATTAGAGTCATTATGCTGGAATTAAGTCGTATAGCTTCTCATTTATTATGGCTTGGGCCCTTTATGGCGGATATCGGCGCACAGACTCCCTTTTTCTATATTTTCAGAGAAAGGGAATTGTTATATGATCTATTCGAAGCTGCTACGGGTATGCGAATGATGCATAATTATTTCCGTATTGGGGGGGTTGCTGCTGATCTTCCTTATGGCTGGATAGATAAATGTTTGGATTTCTGTGATTATTCTTTAACAGGAATTGCTGAATATCAAAAACTTATTACACGGAATCCCATTTTTTTGGAACGAGTTGAAGGAGTGGGCATTATTGGTGGAGAAGAAGCAATAAATTGGGGTTTATCAGGGCCGATGTTACGTGCTTCTGGAATACAATGGGATCTTCGTAAAGTTGATAGTTATGAGTGTTACAATAAATTCGATTGGGAAGTCCAATGGCAAAAAGAAGGAGATTCACTAGCTCGTTATTTAGTCCGAATCGGTGAAATGAAGGAATCTATAAAAATTATTCAACAGGCTCTAGAAGGAATTCCTGGGGGACCCTATGAAAATTTAGAAGTCCGGCGCTTTGATAGAGCAAAAAATTCCGAATGGACTAATTTTGAATATAGATTTATTACTAAAAAACTTTCACCCAATTTTGAATTGTCGAAACAAGAACTTTATGTAAGAGTAGAAGCCCCAAAAGGAGAATTAGGAATTTATTTGATAGGAGATAGTAGTGTTTTCCCCTGGAGATGGAAAATTCGGCCACCTGGTTTTATCAATTTGCAAATTCTCCCTCAATTAGTTAAAAGAATGAAATTGGCCGATATCATGACGATACTAGGTAGTATAGATATCATTATGGGAGAAGTTGATCGTTGAAATGATAATTGATACGACAGAAGTAGAAGTACAAGCTATCAATTCTTTTTCTAGATTGGAATCCTTAAAAGAAGTTTATGAACTCATATGGATCTTTGTTCCCATTTTCACCCTTCTATTAGGAATCATAATAGGGGTCCTAGTAATTGTGTGGTTAGAAAGAGAAATATCCGCAGCAATACAACAACGTATTGGGCCTGAATATGCCGGTCCGTTGGGGATTCTTCAAGCTCTAGCAGATGGGACCAAATTACTTTTTAAAGAGGACCTACTTCCATCTAGAGGAGATATTCGTTTGTTTAGCGTGGGACCGTCTATAGCGGTCATATCAGTTCTACTAAGTTATTTAGTAATTCCTTTTGGATATCGCCTTATTTTAGCCGATCTCAGTATAGGTGTTTTTTTATGGATCTCCATTTCAAGTATTGCTCCTATTGGACTTCTTATGTCAGGATATGGATCGAACAATAAATATTCCTTTTTAGGTGGTCTACGGGCTGCTGCTCAATCTATTAGTTATGAAATACCATTAACTCTATGTGTATTATCAATATCTCTACGTGTGATTCGTTGGAACATGATTATTTTCCCTTCTCTCTAGAAATAAAGTAAAGAGGTTGAATATATTGAATGGATATTTTCATTTTTTATTCATCATTAGGGTTGATGAGTTAAACTAGATAGTTATATGAGTAAAATCAAACTGCTTAGAAATTTGCAGTAAGAAGAGAAAATCTCATTCCCTATGTACAAGAATATAAACATAAGCAGTATATAAACTGTTTACCCCAAGATTAAGATTCTTTGACTAATTCTCATATCTTGAAGCGGGTACAAAAGATCAACGTATGGGGGTTCCACTACTTTTTTATATGTATTACCATACGGGGGATCAATCAAAAATCAGTGAACAGTTAGGAACACCAAGGTACACAAAGGATTAGTAATAGAGATAATATAAGGTATCAAAAAACGGTATTGTTATATAAAACTTTGGATAAAACGAATCATAATGGGGACTTTAAGTTGGTAGAAATGACCAAGCAGTACTTCCCCACGATTCCGATCTAGAGTATGCTCCTATTCACTGATTAAAGAAATGACTATCAAAAACGAATTAATCCTTTATTTTTTTTTTCAGAGTACCCTCCCTCTGAGAAAGAAGAACAGAAACAAAAGAAATAGAATTCAAAAATCGAATGAGAAAAATGAATAAATAATAATACAAAGGATCTTTATTTATTATTTTCCCCATCCATATCTATACATAACATATAGAATTCTTATCATGAATTTTGAATTAATACCCAATTCTTTCTTTATAGTTATTGATAGAACATATTTATTGATATAACGAGTATTTTATTAAAAGATTAAGTTATTACCAAACAAAGATAAATTAAAATTGTAATGGATAAGATCAATTCGGAAGCACCTTTTATATTTGAGCAGACGGAATTTCATTGGTCTAATTTTTGGCTTCCCGATGTATATTTACCATCCAAATAAGGACGGAGATAATATCGAGCAAGTTCTTACATTTATTTGTGGCCATAGAGGAGCCGTATGAAGCCGAAGTCTCATGTACGGTTTTGAAATAGCGATGCGAGCAGTGATGTTATTATCGACTATGATTATCTAACAGTTTAAGTACAGTTGATATAGTTGAGGCGCAGTCAAAATATGGATTTTTGGGGTGGAATCTGTGGCGTCAGCCTATCGGGTTTGTTGTTTTTCTAATTTCTTCTCTAGCAGAATGTGAAAGATTACCCTTCGATTTACCAGAAGCAGAGGAAGAATTAGTAGCAGGTTATCAAACGGAATATTCAGGTATCAAATACGCTTTATTTTACCTTGCTTCTTACCTAAATTTATTAGTTTCTTCATTATTTATAACAGTTCTTTACTTAGGTGGGTGGAATTTATCTATTCCGTATATATCTATTCCTGAACTTTTCGGAATAAATCAAATGGATGGAGTCTTTGGAACGACAATTGGGATATTTATTACATTAGCTAAAGCTTATTTGTTTCTATTCATTCCTATCGCAGCAAGATGGACTTTACCTAGAATGAGAATGGACCAGTTATTAAATCTTGGATGGAAATTTCTTTTACCTATTTCCCTGGGTAATCTATTATTGACAACGTCTTCCCAACTTGTTTCACTATAAATACTATAAATAATAGAATAAGATAACGATATTCTAGATTCATAATCGATATCGATCTCAAACAAGAGAAAGAAACATCAATTTATTCACGGAGATCCACAATATGTTCCCTATGGTGACCGGGTTCATAAATTATGGTCAACAAACAATACGAGCAGCAAGGTACATTGGTCAAAGTTTCATAATTACCTTATCCCATACAAATCGTTTACCTGTAACTATTCAATATCCTTATGAAAAATCGATCACATCGGAGCGTTTCCGTGGTCGAATCCACTTTGAATTTGATAAATGTATTGCTTGTGAAGTATGTGTTCGTGTATGTCCCATAGATCTACCCGTTGTTGATTGGAAATTTGAAAAAAATATTAAAAAGAAACAATTGCTTAATTATAGTATTGATTTTGGGGTCTGTATATTTTGTGGTAACTGTGTCGAGTATTGTCCAACAAACTGTTTATCAATGACTGAAGAATATGAACTTTCTACTTATGATCGTCACGAATTGAATTATAATCAAATTGCTTTGGGTCGGTTACCAATGCCAGTAATTGGAGATTACACAATTCAAACAGTTATAAATTCGACTCAAATCAAAATAGACAAGGATAACCCCCTTGATTCAAGAACGGTTACTGATTACTAAGATTTCCTTTTGATATTTTGATATAAAGGATCCAAGCCCCTTTTTGGGGGTTGGTCAGAAATTACAAATAATAACTATTGATTGTTGAGAATCACTCTTTGTTTTAAACTGAGAATATGGTTTAGTGATGATTTTAAAATAGAAAATTCCAACTATTCTTTTCTTTTTTCTTTTAGATAAAAATAGAAAATAGATAAAAAGGAAAGTAGGATTGGCCAATAACTTTAATAACTTTATCTATATCTACATTAATCCATATTAAGATTGAATTCAATTGGGAACCCATCATATACAATAAAAAAAAATAAAAATAAAGGTAACACCCTTTTCTTTCCTGGACTATTTAGTAAGGTCATGAAATATTTCGACTTATTTATCTGTTATACATAATGGATTTACCTGGACCAATACACGATATACTTGTAGTATTTCTGGGATCAGTTCTTATATTAGGAGGTCTAGGAGTAGTATTATTTACCAATCCAATTTATTCTGCCTTTTCGTTGGGATTGGTTCTTGTTTGTATATCCTTATTCTATATTCTATCAAACTCCTATTTTGTAGCTGCCGCACAGCTCCTTATTTATGTAGGAGCCATAAATGTCTTAATCATATTTGCTGTTATGTTCATGAATGGTTCAGAATATTCGAACGATTCCTATTTTTGGACTGTTGGAGATGGAGTCACTTCACTGGTTTGTATAAGTATTCTTTTTTCACTAATTACTACTATCTTAGATACGTCATGGTATGGAATTATTTGGACTACAAGATCAAATCAGATTATAGAACAGGACCTTATTAGTAACGTTCAACAAATTGGAATTCATTTATCAACAGATTTTTATCTTCCGTTTGAACTCATTTCTATAATTCTTTTAGTTTCTTTGATAGGTGCAATTACTATGGCTCGTCAATAAGAAATACTTAGAATTAATACAATTATTAGAAATTCAAAATCCAATGAAAAAGGGAAAGTTTTTCATTTAATCTACTTCTGATACCCTCTTTTTTCTGTAATTACTCGATTCTGGTCAATCAAATCGGTTGAATTGTTGTTCATATTGAAATGAATCGAGATTCATGAGGAGTTAGCCAATGATGTTTGAACATATACTTTTTTTGAGCGTCTACTTATTTTCTATCGGTATCTATGGATTGATCACAAGTCGAAACATGGTTAGAGCACTTATGTGTCTTGAGCTTATACTAAATTCGGTTAATATAAATCTCGTAACATTTTCTAATATATTTGATAGTCGCCAATTAAAAGGAGACATTTTCTCAATCTTTGTTATAGCCATTGCGGCTGCGGAAGCAGCTATTGGGCTAGCTATTGTTTCGTCGATTTATCGTAACAGAAAATCAACTCGTATCAATCAATCAAATTTGTTGAATAATTAGTCATAACTATCATATAAATATAAATAAAGACATAAATAATAAAATAATATAAATAAAATATAGATATAAATTCTTTCATTTTTTATTCTTTTTTTTATAGTAATATGTATAGTAATATATTTTTATATTACTATTGAAATATTGATGATCTGTTGGCCAATGTCAATGTGAAGTCATATGTGTGACTTGTATAATCATGGTTGTTGAAACGGAAATCAAAGTATCTTGGTCCTTTCTCATGAACAGATTTAGAAATATATTGATTTTTAACATTAGATTTTTTGATAAACCATTGATTCGTCTGGTGTCTACAATACAATATAAATATATAATTCATTTCCTCCTGATTTTACTTTACCAGATCGAAAATTTTTTATGTTAAAAACTGGAATTTATAGACCCAATGTCACATTCAGTAAAAATTTATGATACATGTATAGGGTGTACTCAATGTGTACGAGCCTGCCCCACAGATGTATTGGAAATGATACCTTGGGACGGATGTAAAGCTAAGCAAATTGCTTCCGCGCCAAGAACCGAGGACTGTGTAGGTTGTAAGAGATGTGAATCCGCTTGTCCAACAGATTTTTTGAGTGTCCGTGTTTATTTATGGCATGAAACAACTCGCAGCATGGGTCTATCTTATTGATACGTTATAAAAAACTCCACTTGAATCATTTGATTCCTTTTTACCGACAAAAACCCGTACTCGAGAAAATAGATTATTCCGAGCACGGGTTTTTTGGTCAAAATGCATCTTGTCTTTATCACGAGTTATTTCCCTTGGTTAACACTACTTGTAGTTTTGCCGATATTCGCGGGTTCTTCAATTTTCTTTCTTCCTCATAGGGGGAATAAGGTAATTAGGTGGTATACTATATGTATATGCTTATGGGAACTCCTTCTAACAACCTATGTGTTCTGTTATCATTTCCAATTGGATGATCCATTAATTCAATTGGAGGAGGATTTTAAATGGATAAATGTTTTTGATTTTCACTGGAGACTGGGAATCGATGGACTTTCCATAGGACCTATTTTACTGACAGGATTTATCACTACTTTAGCCACTTTAGCAGCTTGGCCTGTTACTCGAAATTCGCGATTGTTCTATTTCCTGATGTTAGCAATGTACAGTGGCCAAATAGGATTATTTTCTTCTCGAGACCTTTTACTTTTTTTTCTCATGTGGGAGTTAGAATTAATTCCTGTTTACTTACTTTTATCCATGTGGGGAGGAAAGAAACGTTTGTACTCAGCCACAAAGTTTATTTTGTACACTGCGGGGGGTTCCATTTTTCTCTTAATAGGAGTTCTAGGTATGGGTTTATATGGTTCCAATGAACCGATATTGGATTTTGAAAGATTAGCTAATCAGTCATATCCTGTGACATTAGAAATAATATTCTATTTGGGCTTCCTTATTGCTTATGCTGTCAAATCGCCGATTATACCCCTACATACATGGCTACCAGATACCCATGGGGAAGCACATTACAGTACATGTATGCTTCTAGCTGGAATCTTATTAAAAATGGGGGCATATGGATTGATTCGGATCAATATGGAATTATTACCGCACGCCCACTCTATATTTTCTCCCTGGTTGGTAATAATAGGGACAATACAAATAATCTATGCAGCTTCAACCTCTCTTGGTCAACGCAATTTAAAAAAGAGAATAGCCTATTCTTCTGTATCTCACATGGGTTTCATAATTATAGGAATTGGTTCTATAACCGACATGGGACTCAACGGAGCCGTTTTACAAATACTCTCTCATGGATTTATTGGTGCTGCACTTTTTTTCTTGGTAGGAACGAGTTGTGATAGAATACGTCTTGTTTATCTCGACGAAATGGGGGGGATATCGATCCCAATGCCAAAAATATTTACCATGTTTAGTAGTTTCTCGATGGCTTCTCTTGCATTGCCAGGAATGAGTGGTTTTGTTGCAGAATTAGTAGTATTTTTTGGAATAATTACCAGTCCAAAATATCTTTTAATGCCCAAAATACTAATTACCTTTGTAATGGCAATTGGAATGATATTAACTCCTATTTATTTATTATCTATGTTACGTCAGATGTTTTATGGATACAAACTATTCAATGTTCCAAACTCCAATTTTGTGGATTCTGGACCACGAGAACTATTTGTTTCAATCTGTATCTTTTTACCCGTAATAGGGATTGGTATTTATCCTGATTTTGTTCTTTCGCTATCAGTTGACAAGGTACAAGCTATCCTATCTAATTATTTTCATAGATAGTTTTCATTAATCAGATTTTCATAGATAGTTTTCATTAATCAGATAGAAAACAAAGTCTTAGAATTTTGAATTTGAAGATTTTTGAGCTGTACAACACAAAAAATAAAATGAATTAGAATTATAATAAGATATATTCCGAGTTTTTGAGAACCATTTGAATCAAGGAATCATTCAAATGGTTCTCAAAAACCTGCACAAACTTTACGTTACGTATTGTACGACGGTCCTATGTATTCCTCATGGAATTTGTTCAATTAGATGTTAATGTGAATGAACCATAACTATGTAGACCTATTCCTAATAGATTGATCCCAAAATAGCATATCCAAATTATAAGAAATCCTATAGACGCTACAAGTGACGAATTCGTACCTTGCAAACTTTGATTTGTTCTAGTATGTGAATAAATCGCGAATATGGTCCAAGTAATAAATGCCCAAGTTTCTTTTGGGTCCCAATTCCAATAAGATCCCCATGCCTCGTTAGCCCATACTGCTCCAGAAAGAATACCTATGGTTAAAAAGGTAAACCCTAAACTAATGACACGATAACTCCAATAATCCAAACGCTGAGTTAATTGATATTTGTAATAATTTTGAAATGGAACAAAAGAAGTGTGTTTAAAAACATTTTTTTTTTTGTTCAAGTATTCGATTTTGTCAAAGAAAAATGACTTAATCTTAATTAAGAAAATTTTTCTTTGACAAAAAATATCGATGTTTTTACGAAATGTAATGACTAGAAAAGCGACTGATAATAACGACCCACATAAAAGAGCTGCATAGCTCAATAACATCATACTTACGTGCATCATTAACCACTGAGATTGTAGAGCAGGTACTAATCTTGACGATTGATGCATTTCACTTGAAAGACCCGATGTGGCGAAACCTTGGGTAAAAATGGCACTTGGGGCGGTTATTGCGCTTAAATCATTTTTATGATTCCATATCTTGGAAATTAGATGAATAATGGAAAAACTCCACGAAAGGAAGATTAAAGACTCGTATAAATTACTTAATGGAAAATGTCTCGAAGAAATCCAACGAGTAACTAATAATCCTGTTATAGAAAAAAAAGTAACTATCATTCCTTTTTCCGACGAATCACGCAACCCTATGATTTCGTGTACTAATAGGGTCATCAAATGAATCGTAATCACAATTGAAATGATCGAAAAAGAGAGATGAGTTAATATATGTTCTAAAGTCACAAATATCATACATAAAAAAGGTCCCATTACAGAATGGAAATCGGGAATTAAATACATTATAGGATCCATTGTATCTTTTTTACAGTATGCCGCCACTCGGACTCGAACCGAGATGCTCTAGCACTGCTTCCTAAGAGCAGCGTGTCTACCGATTTCACCATAGCGGCTTACTTGAAATAATAATAGTCAATTCATGTTGAATCGTCTAGATCTAGATTCAAGGATTCAATATAGTTTAGGAAATATTAGAACTGATAAATAAGAGCTCTTTAAAATTCATCTTTGAATTTTCAATAATTTTGACTTAGGTTAGTATCATCGTAGGTTCAGTTTTAAGAATCCACTTTTACATACTATCTGTATATTAAGTTCTCCCGGAACACTTGTAACTTGAAATACAAATTTGGTTTTCAGTCGAAACAGAAACTAAGAATTGTGAATTGTCCTCTTTTTATATTTTTTATTTATTTTGAATTGAATCCACGAAATCAGATAAATGAAAAACAAATTAAATTGTCAAAGAGATTTTTTTTCTAAACGAAAAAAAAAAATAAATAGGATTTCATATGTATCACAATTCAATTACTAAATTTAAGTAATTTTTCTAACAATTTGGATACTTTTCTTAGTATCATTAAGTATTAATTAATTAATGAAAATATATAATATAAAATTAATATAATAATATCAAATTAATATACTACTTTTTGTTGTTTGTTGTGTACATAATTTCTAAATAAAATTATGATAATATTTTATTTATGAAACCAACTTGGTCTTGAGTTAAGCATATAATAAAACAAAAGAGTTTCCGCATCCATCACAATTTTCTTTTCACAACGGAAAAATAGAATGAACAAAGATTTTTCCGTTGTGAAAAGAAAATGAATAGGAAAAAAACATCTCACGAATTAATAAATAGATTCTAATAAAAACTAGAATGAAAAAAAATAATGATACTTAGAACCGACAGATAGAGAAATTCTTATTCTACATATCATAGCAGCTAGTTCTAACTAATATTGTATTGAGTTCAATACATCAATACATTTAGTTAAAGGGAATTATTCATATTCCAAAATTGGAAATTCCGATTATTCCAAGATTTTCTTATTTGTTTGTCGCACAAAAAAACTTTTTGAATCTCCAGTAGAAACTGACTTTGCTAAAGAAAAAGCTTTTATTGCAGCTAAATATCCTTTTTTCTTCCAAATATTTCTACGAATACGTTTTTTTGATATAGAAGTACGTTTTTTTGGAACTGCCATTAAAAAAAAAAGAGTTACTCATTTTTATTGTTGTATGTGAAAGACATGTATTGCTCAAAATAGATCGTTCTTTTTAGTCATTTTCTATACTTAACTTAATTTCGTCGATAATCGTTTTTTCAGAACATACAATAAAAATATATTATTTATATATTTATATATAAATATATGTATGACATGCATGTCACATATATAACAATGTCACATATTAACACACTAGGCAAAAAAATAGAAGAAAAAAAAAAAAGGGGGGGGGGAATTCGAAAAGGAATTTTTATGACTATTAGTTTGGAATCGAATAAGCTCATATTGCCGTGTCTATAATTTAAATTCAAACTTAAACTACAATTAGTGGTTAATATGTTAAACAAGACATTCTATTACCTAAGAAGGAGAACCTCAATTTTTAGTTATTTTTTTTTCAGTTCTATACGAAATAAAGAGTATTAGAATATTTCTGATACTTTCTTATTGGATTGGAATCCAATCAATTAGTTCCGCAATGAGTTAGGTAATTACTACAAAAAAAATCACTAGAATAACTAGGTCTTTTTTTTGAGTCTATTTATTGAGGCATACTATGATTTATATTCGACTGTTTTGGTATGATTGTTTTTACTTACTATACTATAGTATATGATATGATTACATATTGCCAGAATAGGATGGTAGTATAGTCGTAGAATGATTCAAAATCTCAGATTTCCCATTTTTTTTTTTATTTTATTAACTATCTTTCTTTAGTTAAAAGTTAAAGTTAATAACTAAGTAATTACTTTTATCTAGCTATTTGGTCATATCATTTGAATTGGAACTTTTGAATATTTCCAATATCTGAGAAAAGTCAGAATAATGAAAAATAAAAATAGTTGAGTTTTTCATATCTTTTTTTGTTGATTTTTTTATTGTTCCTTTCGAAAGCGATAAGAATTGATGAATCGGAAACAATTAAATTATAAGAAAAAAAATGAAAATTTGTTTTTTTTATGGAACATACATATAAATATGCATGGATAATACCCTTTCTTCCATTTCCAGTTACTATGTTAATAGGATTTGGACTTCTGCTTATTCCGACAGCAACAAAAAATCTTCGTCGTATGTGGGCTTTTCCGAGTGTTTTGATGCTAAGTATAGCTATGGCATTTTCGGCCAATCTATCTATTCAGCAAATAAATGGAAATTTTATCTATCAATATCTATGGTCTTGGACCGTCAATAATGATTTTTCTTTAGAGTTCGGACACTTGATCGATCCACTTACTTCTATTATGTCAATATTAATTACTACTGTTGGAATTATGGTTCTTATTTATAGTGACAATTATATGTCTCACGATCAAGGATATTTGAGATTTTTTGCCTATATGAGTTTTTTCAATAGTTCTATGTTAGGATTAGTTACTAGTTCTAATTTGATACAAATTTATATTTTTTGGGAACTTGTAGGAATGTGTTCCTATTTATTAATAGGTTTTTGGTTCACACGACCGAGTGCGGCAAGTGCTTGCCAAAAAGCTTTTGTAACCAATCGTATAGGGGATTTTGGTTTATTATTAGGAATTTTAGGACTTTATTGGATAACTGGTAGTTTAGAATTTCGGGATTTGTTCGAAATAGTTAATAACTTGGTTCATCATAATGGAGTAAATTCCTTATTTGCTACTCTGTGTGCTTTTTTTTTATTCGTTGGTGCAGTTGCTAAATCCGCACAATTCCCCCTTCACATATGGTTACCTGATGCTATGGAAGGACCCACTCCCATTTCTGCTCTTATACATGCTGCTACTATGGTAGCAGCGGGAATTTTTCTTGTAGCTCGGCTTCTTCCTCTTTTCATAGTTATACCTTCCATAATGAATATCATTTCTTCAATAGGCGTAATAACAGTACTATTAGGAGCTACTTTGGCTCTTGCTCAAAGAGACATTAAAAGAAGTTTAGCTTACTCGACAATGTCTCAATTGGGTTATATTATGTTAGCTCTGGGTATAGGTTCTTATCGAGCCGCTTTATTCCATTTGATCACTCATGCCTATTCGAAAGCTTTATTGTTTTTGGGATCCGGATCAATTATTCATTCAATGGAACCCATTGTTGGATATTCACCAGATAAAAGTCAAAATATGGTTCTTATGGGCGGTTTAACAAAATATGTTCCAATTACAAGAATTACCTTTTTCTTAGGTACACTCTCCCTTTGTGGTATTCCGCCTCTTGCTTGTTTTTGGTCCAAAGATGAAATTCTTAACGATAGTTGGTTGTATTCACCAACTTTCGCAATAATAGCTTCCTTTACAGCGGGATTAACCGCATTTTATATGTTTCGGATGTATTTACTTACCTTTGATGGACATTTGCGCATTCATTTTCAAAATTACAGTAGCACTAAAAATAGTTCTTTCTATTCAATATCTTTATGGGGAAAAAAAGTGCCAAAAGCAGTCAATAGAAATTTACTTTTATCAACAATGAATAATAAGGTCTCCTTTTTTTCAAAGGATACATATCAAATTGATGATAATGGAAGAAATAGAATACGATACTTTAGTACTCACTTTAGAAATAAATATACTTACACCTATCCTCATGAGTCGGACAATACTATGTTATTTCCTCTGCTTGTATTGGTACTATTTACTTTATTCGTTGGATCAATCGGAATTAATTTTGATCAAGGAGTAATAGATTTTGATCTATTATCGAAATGGTTAACTCCGTCCACAAACTTTTTCCATCCAAATTGGAATGGTTCCCCAGATTGGTATGATTTTTTGAAAAATGCAGTTTTTTCGGTCAGTATAGCTCTTTTGGGATTATTTATAGCATCTATTTTATATGGATCTGTTTATTCATCTCTACCGAATTTGGACTTAGTCAATTTGTTTGTAAAGGGGGGCCCCAAGAGAATTCTCTTGGACCAAGTGGAAAATGTGATATACAATTGGTCATATAATCGTGGTTACATAGATATTTTTTATACGAGGATTTTTACTGTAGGTATAAGAGGATTAGTTGCACGAATTCAGTTTTTTGATAGACATATAATTGATGGAATTACAAACGGGGTCGGCGTTACCAGTTTCTTTATAGGGGAAGGGGTTAAATATATGGGAGGTGGACGAGTCTCTTCTTATCTATTCTTGTATTTATCTTATGTATCAATCTTTTTTTTCATTTTTCTCTTCTTTTTTTAAGTTAAGTTTTACCAATTCCAAATTATCTTGATGAGTATCAAGATAAAAATCCTCGTAGTCTGGGCTATCTTTGTCTTCTTCGTAAGTTGTTTCTACATCGTTTTCTTCTTTTCTTTCTCCCCTTTCTTCCGTTTCTTTCAGTTTCTTAGTGACAATAGGCGACGGCATTCTGCCTAAATAGTAGACACAGGTGATAAATAAGAGAATACTAAAGATTCGAGCCATAGAATTTCTCAATTCTGACACAAGGTACTTATTATTAGATCGAATCGAATGATTTTGCCGTATCCAGAATAATACCAAGCCAACCCATTTCATGAATAAAATGTGACCAATTAACCAACCAACAAAACTACTTGTTACAAATAACATCTTGTTGTTGCATCGAAACATATAAATGTTGACTAATCTGGCTAACGTTGAACTTGGTAAAATGAAATGGTTGAATAATTGAAAAATTAGATTATTTAGGAATACACATTGAATGCTGAGATTACGCATTGAATTTCTGGTAGTAGATCCATAATAAAAAAAGTTTTTGTGATTGTTCCAGAAGAAATGAAACAAAAGATACGGTAGAACTAGGACAGTTATTGTATGAGGTCTACCCAATGCTAGATGCAGAGGCGCATAATAGATCGATATGAACATCATGAGCTGCCCCGTAATAAAACCAGTTGTTGCTGATACCTCCTTCTCGGTTCCTTCTTCCATAACCCGAGCTCGGAGAAGGAAGAGATAAGAGGGCCCTATGGAGAATGTGGTCAGAAATCCATAATAGAGTCCGACCACAACGACCGAATTTATTATCTTCATGCATAAGGATAATAGATTACCTAGTAGAAAAGATTTCAAAATCATCACAAACCTCCCTTTTTTCTTTTCTATTTCAATTTCTCGATTATTATATGATGATTTGTTAACTTTCCATATATAGAAAGAGATAGACTATAAAT